ATCTTAACAATGAATGAAAGTGGGAGAAATTTAATGAAGTTCAATCCTTTTTCTGGCAGACAACTCACTCCTAGAAATATATACCTTCATATTTTTTCTATGAAATATATTATATATTTCATATTATCCTTATATTGACAATTTCAACAAACTGTTCATACTATGAGCATAGTATGATGGCGTTCGGGCAAGCATGCCCCCATCGTCTAGTGGTTCAGGACATCTCTCTTTCAAGGAGGCAGCGGGGATTCGACTTCCCCTGGGGGTAGGGTACTACGAAAGGAAGTTGATCATGGATTATCAATAGATTGAGAATTGATTTGTCCGGGGTCGATGCCCGAGCGGTTAATGGGGACGGACTGTAAATTCGTTGGCAATATGCCTACGCTGGTTCAAATCCAGCTCGGCCCAAGGATTCGCTGAGCCAAGATCACATTATATAATCCTATAGCTAGCTATAGAAAGAATAAGAAAAAAACTTTCAGATATACCCCTCTTTTTTGTTCTCATAAATGCTGATCTTTTTAATAATCTAGATTCATATCACGATCTGGAAGTCTAAAGAAAAGAGCAAAGAACCGAAAAGACTCTTTTTGTTCATTGTTCATTGAACGATGGATTCTCAATCGTTTTGGCAATAACAAAAGGATTAAATTAATCCATAACACCTTATTTTTATTTTTTGGGGATTGTAGTTCAATTGGTCAGAGCACCGCCCTGTCAAGGCGGAAGCTGCGGGTTCGAACCCCGTCAGTCCCGACAGACCCAATAAAAACTTTTACTTTTCTATGAAAGGGGCGATGAAAGAGGGATAAGGAGCATAATTTTTAGATCATTAAAAAAACGGAGCCGAATTTAGAACTTAACTCTGTCCTTCTTGCCATTTCCCCTCGATTCTTTGTTTGTATTTGTAACCAATGGAAGCGGAAACACAGTTAGATGATATTTCATCAGATGCTTGTACCCGAAAGGCGAGAGTTTTTTTTCGAAAAATAATGAAAAAAAAAGGCATTTTTTATTTGATTAGAAAGATTCGGTATGTATAAAAGATCTTCCTATGTTATACTATTCAATTCTGGACGGTGAATCGATTTGCTAGCTCAGATATTGTTAGTCACGATATTGGGCCGAGTCAATATCATTATCATCGAGATGTCATCCCATTGAATTTACAGGCGAAAGGTTTATCATCTCTATGGGATTAAATCCCGAGTTATTGTGAAGTAAAAAAAACGAAAGATGAGATTATGGAAGTAAATATTCTTGCATTTATTGCTACTGCACTGTTCATTCTAGTCCCTACTGCTTTTTTACTTATCATATATGTAAAAACAGTCAGTCAAAATAATTAAGTTGAATGAAACTTGACTTCGGAGTTCTTAGCAAGGATTCCCTTTTTTCTTTTTCGTCTTAAATGAAATGATCGGACTAGAATCCGCAGTATTCTATGAGATCGGATAGTATGGTAGAAAGAAAAGAGTCATATATTTCTTTCTACCATACTCTTTTTTTTTTAGTATTAGATAGTTAAAAAAGCGAACTCAATTTCGTAGTACCCTTAGAGTCCACTTCTTCCCCATACTACGAGTGAAAGGGAAAATGTAAAGACTACCATTAAAGCAGCCCAAGCGAGACTTACTATATCCATGTGACTTGTGTCCCCTATCTCTATGAATATGCAGGAATTATTCCATTATTGCTCACTAATAATAGTGGAATCAATGGTGCAGAGTCAAAAAAAAGGGGGGGGTGTTCTGCACCAACACTATTGATAAACTAATTCACTAAACCCATTTATTCTTAATATGATTTATAGTAGAATCGGGAAACATTAAGCCCAAGCAAAATAACAACAGGTAGTGACGTCCTTCCAAGTATCGAGGGGATGTTACTAATAGAACATGTAAGATAATAAAATATCCAGTGTTTATTTTTTCGCCCTTCCTAAATAAAAGGCATAAAAATAGGGAATCAAGACGGATCGCTATCCATCACAATCACAGACCTCCATTCCCCATTTGATCTAATCCTTACCCTCTCCCGATTCTGTAATCATAAACTAGTCTAGTCTTGACTAGGACTAAGGTTACTGAATAGAAAAAGAAAAGAAAAAAAGTGCCAATCTAATTCAAGTAGACACTACAGTAGTAGTGGAAGGGCTATCAAGACTTACCGATCACTCTAATCTTTTCTTTTGGTGAATCCTTGGCGCAAGTATTTACAGCCCTCTACAGATGTTTAGAATAAAAGAAGTATCAAAAGCCGCCCCCCCCCTGGAGAATAATAATAATTCGTTGGGTTATATCAGTAGAAGAGACTAAGGATTTTTTAGTCTTGTGTTGATCAGGCGACACCCGGATTTGAACTGGGGAAAAAGGATTTGCAGTCCCCCGCCTTACCACTCGGCCATGCCGCCAAACTGATACAAAATAGATGAAAATATCCCCCCTTTTTACTTAATATCTTTCCGAAAAAAAAAAATGGAACCATTAACTATCGG